TGCGGGTAAAAGAGTAATTGAACAAACATTAAAGAAGACAGTACCTGAAGGTTCACAAGGGGCTGAATATTTATTCCATAAGGGCTTATTCGATCCAATCGTACCACGTAATCTTTTAAAAGGCGTTCTGAGTGAGTTATTTCAGCTCCACGCCTTTTTACCTTTGAATCAAAATTAACTCAAGTAGAGTTCTTACGTTAAAGTTTTTTTGTGGCGAATAAGAAGAATTGATTTTTCTTGGATGACATAAGATTTTATTGTAGAAAGAATCATGCGGATAATTCTTTTTTTTTACCGATATTACGGATTAGTAATCAGTAAACCTCTCTCAACAAAACAACATAAAAAGAGAATTCTTCCTTAGAATTAGGAGGCAAGAAGGCAAATAAAACGAATTTCATGTTCCCCTCTTGCGTATGTATATAGAATTCAAATAGAGAAAATATAGAATCTTGCACCTTTCTATATCTCCCAACAAGTCCCATTTTCCCTAAGAATTCCTGCGGTTGGATCGGATTCTAACGAATCGTTTGGGAATTTGTAAGAAACTCTTTTGGATTTTTTTGATTAAAAAAGCAATTAGATATTAAAAAAGAAATTAGAAGCTAAGAACAACCGAAGAAGAAAAATAAAATAAGTAAGAATAATAAATAATAAAGAAAATAGATTATCATACAGATATTTCATGGAGAAAGATGCGTTTATTTAGTTCTATATTCCTTGCACTTAGTATAGATACTCATTTAGTATACTTATATACGAATTTGAATATGAATTCTAATTATTATAGGATATCTTTATACCAATAACAGGTACAAATATTAAATCGAGGTACCCTTTCTATGACAATTCTCAACAACTTTCCCTCTATTTTTGTGCCTTTAGTGGGCCTAGTATTTCCGGCAATTGCAATGGCTTCTTTATTTCTTCATGTTCAAAAAAATAAGATTTTTTAAATCCGATGGGGCCAAATGTCATCTAGTTTTTTTTTTTCAAGACTTAACGAACACAGATATCAATTTAGTAGAATATTGTAGTAACAGGTGGCTTTCTCCAAACAGAAACGAAAGAGCTTTTATGCATGCGTAAACATGATATATAGGTAAATGAATTCTAGCTATTTTCAACAATAGGCGAGATCCGAGCTCATGTCTGCGATGAAAGTCAATGTATCTATATATATGTAGCTATCTATAGGGAATCATATGAACGGGATGCTCTTATTTTATTATATCTAACCAATTCGATAAATTACTGCTAAAAGTTCACATCAGAATAGTACTAGTTGATGAGAGTTACTTCGGAAACAAAAAAAAAAAAGAAAGTCAAATTGATTTTGGTTATTCCCTCAATTCCAATAAAATGCAGCTGGATCTAGTATGTATGAGTTGGCGATCAGAATATATATGGATAGAATTTCTAGCAGGATCTCGCAAAACAAGTAATTTCTGCTGGGCCTTTATCCTTTTTTTAGGTTCATTAGGATTCTTATTGGTTGGAATTTCTAGTTATCTTGATAGGAATTTGATAGCTTTATTTCCATCTCAGCAAATAAATTTTTTCCCACAAGGGATTGTGATGTCTTTCTATGGGATCGCGGGTCTCTTTATTAGTTCCTATTTGGGGTGCACAATTACATGGAATGTAGGTAGCGGTTATGATCGATTTGATAGAAAAGAAGGAATAGTGTGTATTTTTCGTTGGGGATTCCCTGGAAAAAATCGCCGCATCTTTCTACGATTCCTTATGAAAGATATTCAGTCCATCAGAATAGAAGTTAAAGAGGGTATTTATGCTCGTCGTGTCCTTTATATAGAAATCAGAGGCTTGGGGGCCATTCCCTTGAATCGTACTGACGAGAATTTGACTCCGCGAGAAATTGAGCAAAAGGCTGCGGAATTGGCCTATTTCTTGCGTGTACCAATTGAAGGATTTTGAAAAATAAACTGAAGAATAAATGCTTTCTTAGCAGGAGAAAAAGCCCAAGAATCCTCTTTTTTCTATAGCATAACTTACTTAATTGAAGTTTCTTCAGAACGCCCAGTTGGACCAAAGCAAGGCAAATGTGTACGGAACAGCCATAACATAAAACGAAACTGTTTTTTTGTCTACAAAAAAATTGTTTTTTTGCGTATGGAAATCCCCACTCAACTCAATTCAGTAACAAAAGAAGTAAGAAATCAAAATAATAGATTCATCCCATATATCAAACCATATATCAAAACAGTTCGGAATAAAAAATTTATCTTTTTATTTTCAATATTTGGAATTGATACGTTAGATATGGATAGATCATATCTTGTAAATTATCTCTATTTTCTTTTGTCAATCGACCCTTTTCTTTTATCCTTTCTTTTGTCTTTCTTAATGACCAAAGAATTGGATCTCGTAGAATGAGAACTTTTCTGTCTTTTTTTTCCACTCATTTTTGATCATCACAATATTCTTCAGAAAATTCTCTCAAATATTCCTGGATTATGCTCTGGGGCCGGGGAGCCCGCGAAATTTTTTTTTTTCGAAATATTTGATATTTTCCTTTTTATTTTAATAGAAAGGAAGTTCTTTCATTTCGAAATCCGCATAATATTCATTATTTGAACATTCATCGAAAGGGGGAATTGCTTCGAATATTTGATCAATTGAGATATCTGGAAACAATATTTTTTGATTATTTCTTCATTCGAATTCGAAGTGGATTCTTCTTCTATTTCGGTATTTTTTCTACACTAGATTCAAGGACTAACCGCTGAATCACAACTAAAAAACAGAGACTAGCTTCATAGGCGCGATACCTTGTAATAGAACTCATGCTTGATAGAAACATTAGATCGCATCGAATCTACGAATGAGGTGGGTTCATTAACAATTCACAGATGAAAAAATGACAAAAAAGAACGTATCCATTCCCCTTCGATATCTTTCATCTATAGTATTTTTAGTCTTTTTGCCCTGGTGGATCTCTCTCTCATTTAATAAAAGTCTGGAATCATGGGTTACTAATTGGTGGAATACTAGGCAATCCGAAACTTTTTTGAATGATATTCAAGAAAAGAGTATTCTAGAAAAATTCATAGAATTAGAGGAATTATTCCTCTTGGACGAAACGATAAAGGAATTTCCGGAAAGACATCTCGAAAAGCTTTGTATAGGGCTTCAGAAAGAAACAATCCAATTGATCAAGATGCACGATGAGGATCATATCCATACGATTTTGCACTTCTCGACAAATACAATCGGTTTCGTTATTCTAAGTGGTTATTCTATTCTGGGTAATGAAGAACTTGTTATTCTTAACTCTTGGGTTCAAGAATTCCTATATAATTTAAGCGACACAATAAAAGCCTTTTCGATTCTTTTAGTAACTGATTTATGTATCGGATTCCATTCGCCCCACGGTTGGGAACTAATGATTGGCTATGTCTACAACGATTTTGGATTTGCTCATAATGATCAAATCATATCTGGTCTTGTTTCCACTTTTCCAGTCATTCTAGATACAATTTTTAAATATTGGATTTTCCGTTATTTAAATCGTGTATCTCCGTCACTTGTAGTGATTTATCATTCAATGAATGACTGAAAAACGATTCACTAATCCAATTATAATCAATCTTTCTGACTTTGTACATAAGCAAAGCATTCAAAGTCGTACTTACCTTACTTTTTCTACCCATCGAGGGGATTCCTCCCAGATTCCAGTAATCCTATATTCCAGTAAATAGCAGAATCGCGGATAGGGAACTATATTAGCGACCTACCTAATTTTATTGTAGAAATTTTCGGGATCAACGATTGAACCATGCAAATTAGAAATACCTTTTCTTCGCTAAAGGAAGAGATTACTCGATTCATTTCCGTATCGCTCATGATATATATAATAACTCGGGCATCCATTTCAAATGCATATCCCATTTTTGCGCAGCAGGGTTTTGAAAATCCACGAGAAGCAACTGGTCGTATTGTATGCGCCAATTGCCATTTAGCTAATAAGCCCGTGGATATTGAGGTTCCACAGGCGGTACTTCCTGATACTGTATTTGAAGCAGTTGTTAGAATTCCTTATGATATGCAGCTGAAACAAGTTCTTGCTAATGGTAAAAGGGGGGCTTTGAATGTGGGGGCCGTTCTTATTTTACCAGAGGGGTTTGAATTAGCCCCCCCCGATCGTATTTCGCCCGAGATGAAAGAAAAGATGGGTAAACTGTCTTTTCAGACCTACCGACCCACTAAAAAAAATATTCTTGTGATAGGGCCTGCTCCTGGTCAGAAATATAGTGAAATCACTTTTCCTATTCTTTCCCCGGACCCAGCGACTAATAAAGATGTTCACTTCTTAAAATATCCAATATACGTAGGTGGGAACAGGGGAAGGGGTCAGATTTATCCCGACGGGAACAAAAGTAACAATACGGTTTATAATGCTACAGCTGCGGGTGTAGTAAGCAAAATCATACGAAAAGAAAAGGGGGGATACGAAATAACCATAACAGATGCATCGAATGGACGTGAAGTGGTTGATATTATCCCTACAGGACCCGAACTTCGTGTTTCAGAGGGCCAATCTATCAAACTTGATCAACCATTAACAAGTAATCCTAACGTGGGTGGATTTGGTCAGGCAGATGCAGAAATAGTACTTCAAGATCCATTGCGTGTCCAAGGCCTTTTGTTCTTTTTGGCATCTGTTGTTTTGGCACAAATCTTTTTGGTTCTTAAAAAGAAACAGTTTGAGAAGGTTCAATTGTCCGAAATGAATTTCTAGATTCGCGGATTTATCAATTATCAACATCAAGTTTCTAAAAAAACCAAATTCTTCTTGGCAATTATGTTATGTATGAGCAAAAAAATTATGAAAAGTCTTTTGCTTGTTTATATTCTTTTTATACCGAATGTCGGGAATTTCTTGTACTGCACTCCTAAATCATAGTATATATATTGTGAAGAAGGCTGTTTGACTGTCCCCCTTCTTTGTTTTTTCAATCCAAATTGGAGGGGTGTGA